TATTTATGAAAATGAGAGTTAATGGGACATATTACGATTTAGGGGGAAACCAGTCCCTTTAGCCTTGTTTCGGTATCGGTAGAAGTAGGTTTACTATGTACGTCATTTTAAAACTTCAACCGTTAGGTTAAAAAACCAAAGTCTCTAGGTTGATAAGAAACCGCAATCAAAAATTTTTATAAAACAAACCAGGGCTGAAGCCAAAAGGTCGAATTCAATGGTCTATTTAAAAGAATAAAGTCCCCAAATGGTACTCTGTGACTTTACGTGAGTTCAGAGTGAAACTTTTGCTGTTCATGACAGTCAAAACTCCAGTTTTTAGGCTTATCCTGTTGTATTTTGTATTAGTTTCCACCTAATCTTTTATTTTGCTTCAGCCTAGGGATAGTGAAATCGTAAAAGAACGATCTTTTTAATTTTTCTAAATTTTTGATTATTACCTATTACCTTTGCTGGTTATAGAGAAAGTTTAAAAATAATTGATTAAAAATGAATTCGCCTGTTCTGTTATTTAGATAGTAAAACAGGAAAGAGAAGAAGTACTAGCAACAGATTAGAAAAAACGTGATACCAAACACATAAAATCGAAAAATGACTCTAAAAAGGCAGAGAAATTAAATTTTTCCTGTACGCTGTTCTTTTCAAAAAGATTAAAAACTCTTATACTATATTGAATTAATCTTTATACAAGGGTTGCTAACTCAATGGTTAGAGTTCTCAGCTTTTAACTGAGCAGTTTCGGGTTCGAGTCCCGGGCAACCCAAATATTAGAAATAAATTTTCTGTAAAAACTTATATTCCATTCATAAACTCCAATTTATTTCAGTTACTTTTCCTTTTGAAGCAGAAGGCCATTACTTGTTTTCTAGATGTATTCGCTAGAAGTATTAGAGAGCCAACAGATTGATGTATCATGCCCATTCCCAGTAATGTTTGACTTTTTCACTTATTAAGAATCCACTTTTTTATTTTTAGCAAGCAAAGTGAAACTTTATGTGTTTGTTTAACTGCGATTTACTTTTTTTGTTTACTGTAGCGTAATAGTGAATAAGATAAACTTGAGATTATTAGCACATTTGCTATATGCTATACACTTCGAAACTCGTGAAAACCAAAAGAGGATCGAGGATCCCACACATAGGTAAGCGTTGAGATCGCTGAGCTAGGATGCCACTGAAGAAAAGCTTTCATGTATTTTTGAATAGGAGAGGGCAGCCATAAACCTATAATTTTGCCAAGAACCAGGCTTGAACTGGTGACACGAGGATTTTCAGTCCTCTGCTCTACCGACTGAGCTATCTCGGCTTTTTTATTATTATTATACCATGTTTTTCTATTTTGTAGCAACATTTTTTTAATTTAGGTAAAATACTAAAAAATTTTGCTGATACGAAGCTACTATTAGATACGCTAAGGCAAACGGTCATTCCCTAAGGTAGTTTATGCCATTAAAAATGATTCTATCTAAAAAAAAAAAAAACGTTAGAATTAATAAAAAATTACTTTTCTTAGCATTAGCTAGGAAGTTAACTTTTCTAAGAGACTCTACCAGTTTAGTGTTTAAACTCTAGTAAGCCAGTGCCCTAAGGCTCAGGAGAGGGCAACGTTTTCTTTTTTAAAGAAAAAAGAAACATCTAAGTTTTGTTCAAAACCATTTTGCTCGTCTACAAAAGAAATAATCAAACGGCTTATTGGCTTATCGGTATTAACTCCGTTAACTTTTGTCAACGAAGTAGCTTCTGTGATAGACTAAAAGACCCCTTCGCCTAATGGGAAACACAAGCCTTGCTTCGTCAGTATTAACTGCGTTAACTTTTGCCTGCAGCTTGAGTTTTACCTTGTAAAACAAAAAAAGCAAAGGTTTTTTTTCTAAAAAAACTTGGTTTCTTTAGCCTTTGCCTTGCTTCGCTAGGGGAAACGACAAGGGGAAACCTTAGTACAGGTTTTACTTCTAAAAGTAAAACTCGATGTTCGATGTTCTAGGAGAAGATTTAGACAAAGGCTGCCCTGTTAAAAAGCTACGCTTTAAGTTTTTACTTTTGCCTTGGCAGGCTAGCAAATGCTATTTCATTGGCTTAAGTTTTTATTTTTGCTAGCTTACTCTGTAAGCAAGCCAATGGGTTTTTCTCTCAAGAAAAACTTGATGGTTTTTAACTTGTTAAAAACTTGAGGCTTTTAAGCCTCGCATTCTAATTCTAAAGGAACATCGTAGCCCGAAGCTTGGTTTTTATTTTTCACCTGTTAAAAACTTGGTTTATCTGGAAGATAAATCTCAGAAAAGCAAGGGTTTTTCTAAGTTTCTCGCTCCCCTTGGCGTTTGCCCTAGCGAAGCAAGGCAAAGGCAGCGAAAGAAACCAAGTTTTGAACTTGTTCAAAACTGGGTTTTTCTCAAGAAAAACCTTACCAAGGGGTAAAATACTTCGTACCCTTGCTTTTTTTGTTTTACTAAGGTTTTTAACAAGTTAAAAACCAAGTTTTTCTTTCAGCCTATGCGAGCCTGCTTCGCTGGCAAGAGGCCTAGGCCAAAGGTTTTGAACGCGTTCAAAACTTGGTTTCGTTAGAAACTTAGGAAAAACCTTGTAAAACAAAAAAAGCAAAGGTTGCAAAGAAAAATTGGATGTCACCCTTTGGTAATGTCTTTCTTAAGAAAAACCCAGTTTTGAACAAGTTCAAAACCCTAGGCCTTGGTTTTTTAGTAAAAAAACTTGATGTTACGAAGGAACATTTAGGCATAGGTAAAGTAACATTTTAGACGAGTTAAAAACCCTCTTAGCAAAACAAAATTTTCTTAAAAATTATAGAGGTAAAAAAAATGTCTATTTTAGCTTGGATTGAAGATCAAAGAAGATTAAAATTATTGAATGCTCCAAAATATAATCACCCTGCTTCAGATGGAAGCCAAGGGTTATGGACGAGATGTGACAATTGTGGGGTAATATTATATATCAAACATCTTAAAGAAAATCAAAGGGTTTGTTTTGGTTGTGGGTTTCATCTTCAAATGAATAGTCAAGAAAGAATTGACAATTTAATTGATTCGGGTACTTGGCGACCTTTTGACGAAACGCTTTCTCCTTGTGATCCTTTAGAATTCCGAGATCAAAAACAATATACGGAGCGATTACGAGAAGCACAAGAGCGAACAGGTTTACAAGACGCGATTCAAACAGGCACTGGAATGCTTGATGGAATACCAATAGCGTTAGGCGTTATGGATTTTCATTTTATGGGAGGGAGTATGGGCTCGGCTGTGGGTGAAAAAATTACGAGATTAATTGAATATGCGACACAAGAAGGATTAACACTGATATTAGTTTGTGCTTCTGGTGGTGCAAGAATGCAAGAAGGGATACTTAGTTTGATGCAAATGGCAAAAATATCCGCTGCTTTGCAAGTTTACCAATCGTGTGCCAATTTACTTTATATTTCCGTTTTAACTTCGCCAACAACGGGAGGTGTTACCGCGAGTTTTGCTATGCTTGGAGATTTAATATTTGCTGAACCGAAAGCTTTAATCGGCTTTGCTGGGAGACGAGTTATAGAACAAACTTTACAAGAACAATTACCTGATGATTTTCAAACTTCAGAATATTTATTACATCATGGATTACTTGATTTAATTGTCCCGCGTTCTTTTTTAAAACAAGCGTTGTCAGAAACCATAACATTATATAAAGACGCTCCTTTAAAAGTTTCAGGGATAATTCCACATGGCGTACAGCAAACTCTAGGTCTTGTAAGTCAAGAAAAAGTTCGCCGAAACTGGTTGCTCTGGAAAAAAGCACAAGAAGATTCGGGTCTAAGTTTTGAAGGTCATGCTTTAGCGCTGCCTGTATCCTCGAGCGACGGTATTGACAAAGGTAATAACCAATATACCAAAGCGGCTGAAATAGCTCGTATTAACTCTGTTAATACAGGTCCTTTAGCGTCTTTAGATAAGAAATCAGAGTTCGAAATGAAAGCTGGGACTTCGTTACCAAAATCAGAATTTTCTTACCGAGAAATTTTACTTTCTTTTCACACTATGTTTCAATTTATTGCGGACGAATTTCTTACATCTAATTTTGATATACCAAGTATTAACGAAATTAATCCAGTTACAGAATTCAAAACTTTGTCTGAAAGAGGAAAGAGCGAGGATAAATTACTTCCTACTCTGTTAGAAAACCAAAAAGCGGAGTTGCAAAGCGAGGAAATTGATTTTTTAAACAAAGCAATTTCGTTGGCAAGTCACGAAACTATTCAATGGCGAGCTTTTTATATGAATTCCAAATTAGAGCCAAAAAAAGTACTTTTAGAAAAATTTCAAAACTCTAAAGAAAAATCATTTTTATCGAGCGAAGCACAGGGAAAAAATTCGGAAAAATATTTTTTTTATAAAGCTGATTTAATGAGAGACTAACGTCTTAAGAGACGTAGTCTCTTAAGACGTTAGTCTTTTACTAATGCCTTTGCCGAAGTAAAAGAAACAATTTTTTGACGAAGTAAAAGAAAAATATGACAATTTTAGTTGAAAACCTTTCAAAAAATTTTGGAAAATATAAAGCTTTAGATCAGGTAAATTTAGAAATTAAAATTGGATCTTTAGTCGCACTAGTTGGTCCATCCGGTTCCGGAAAATCAACATTATTAAGAATAATTGCAGGGTTAGAAGTTCCAGATGAGGGAAGAGTTTGGTTAGTAGGCAGAGACGCCACGCTTTTATCTGTCCAAGAACGTGAAATTGGCTTTGTTTTTCAAAATTATGCACTTTTTCCCCATATGACCGTTTACGACAATATTGCTTTTGGACTTGACGTTCGTAATACGACAGCTAATACTATAAAAAATAGGGTAAAGCAGCTTTTGCAACTTATTCAACTTGATAGATTTGCAAGTCGTTACCCTAATCAACTTTCTGGGGGGCAACGACAACGAGTCGCATTAGCTCGAGCTTTAGCAATAGAGCCTAAAGTTTTACTTTTAGATGAGCCTTTCGGCGCTTTAGATTTAAAAGTAAAAAAAGAATTACGCAATTGGCTTCGAAGGTTACATGATCAAGTTCCGGTTACTACAATTTTTGTTACACATGATCATCAAGAAGCTATGGAAGTTGCAAATGAAATTGTCGTTTTTAAAAAAGGCCGCATTGATCAAATTGGAAATCCACAAGATTTGTATAAGCAATTACGTACTCTAAGTTTATCTGAAAGATAAACCAAGTTTATTTGAAAAATAAACCTAGTCTTAATTCTGGTCAGATTTAACAGACGTATTTTGTACTTAATATTCTTGGAAAAAGTATCGTTTCGTAGAAATCTTATAAAAGTTACCGCAGTTAACTTTTGTAAGAGACTTTGTTTTGTCAGCATTAGCTCTGCTAACTTTTGTAAGATACTTCGTATTAAAAGACTTCGTCCTAAGAAGCTTAAGCTTTAAAATACTTCGTACCTTTGCTTTTTTTGTTTTACAAGGTAAAACTCAAGCTTCAGGCAAAAGTTCAGTTTTTCTGTAAGAAAAACCAAGTTTTTTTAGTAAAAAAAACCTTTGCTTTTAGCTGCAGGGTTTTTATCTGGACCTTTGCGTTTAGCCGCAGGCCCATTGGCTTGTCAGTATTAACAAAGTTAATACAGACAAAGTAAGCTAGCAAAAGTAAAAACTTGGTTTTTTTCGCTGCGCTAGCACCTTTGTCTGAAGCCTCTTGCTTCGTGTGCGAGAGCAAAAGCAGAAGCTGCTTCGCTGGCAAAAGAAAAACCAAGTTTTTAACAGGTTAAAAACTCTTTGCTGCGCGGACGAAGTAAAGGCGAAAAGCAAAGGTGTAGGTCAAACTTAAAGCGAATATTTTCAGGGAACTCTAAAAACTTGAAGCTTCAGTAAAAGCCTATGAAATAGGCTTACCCTCTTAGGAAGTTTTTTATTTTCTTTAAAAAGTAGGTCTGGGGCGGAAGGATTCGAACCTCCGAGTGGCTGGACCAAAACCAGCAGCCTTACCGCTTGGCGACGCCCCAAAAGGAACTTACTTAATATAAGAAGTATACACAATGAGCTTGTATTTGTAAACAATTGAAAAAAGAAAAGGTTGAATTTACTAGGACTTTTTGTCTAAAATGAAGATATAGGATACAGAAAAAATACTCTTTAGGAGCTCAAAATTATGGAAGTTAACATTCTTGGATTAATTGCGACTGCATTATTTATTATAATTCCAACTTCTTTCTTGTTAATTCTTTATGTAAAAACTGCGAGTCAAGCAGAATAAAACATTATATCGTTGTAATTAAAAAAAAACATCCTTTCAAAAATGTGTTAGGTTAGGAGGATTAGTTTCATTTCTAATGTTGGAAATGTGGCAGCGACACTAGAGGTTTCTTTAAAAAACAAATTTTAATTTGGGTTTCTTGTAAAATCCTTCTTTTTCGAAGAGATTATCGTCCTTCTGCTTTTCGCTGTAGGGTTTTAAGCTGAAAACTTGGTTTATAGCACGTCCTTTGCTTTTTGTGTTTTACTTTGTAAAACAAAAGCTTCTTGGCAGTATTAACTGAGATAATATAGGTTTGCCTTAAGGAAGGCAAAAGTTAATACCGCCTTAACTGTTACTTTGTAACATCGCGTTTCACTTCTCGTAATACGAAAAAACGAAACCTTTGGTCTTTGACCTCTTGTCAGTACCTTTGCTTTTGCAGCTTCAGGCAAAAGTTAACGTAGTTAATATAGACTAGCACAAATTTCCTCTAAAAAAATTTTTATATGACTTCTCTTTTTCAATTAACCCTATTTGCTTTTATTGGTTTGTCATTTCTTTTAGTAGTTGGTGTTCCTGTAGTTTTTGCTTCACCGGAAGGTTGGACTGAAAATAAAAGAGTTGTCTTTTCTGGGCTGGGCTTGTGGGTTTTATTAGTTTTTGCAGTAGGTATTTTAAATTCTTTTGTGGCGTAAACTTTACGTTTAGTCAAAAAATAATGGTGTGTAAGAGGGTTTATTAAAATAAAATAAACCCTCTTCCTCTTACAAAAAAAGTTAGTAGCTCTAGCGTAGCAGCGTAGCTCTAGAAGAGAAATTTACTTTTTAAGTAGAAAATGATAAAAAAACAACTTTTTTTAGAATTGGCAAACCCTGACGAATTTGGAGTTTCTAGATGGGTATATACCTCTGAATTTATCGGCACCTATTCAGAACTCAATTTTTTAAACGGCTGTAGTTGGGGTCGTAAATCTTCAGCACTCGCAAAACAATATATTGTCGAATTTGGTTTTTAACGTGTTAAAAACTTGAGACGTAGTCTCTCAATAAAAGCATAACAAAAGGTATGAAAATTGATAGGATTAGACTAAATGGGTTTAATACGACAGACTCTAGTAAATTCTCTCACGGAATTCGGTCAGATATAAAACCAATCATTAGCGCAAAAAGATGTGTCATTTTAGGTACAAAAACAAATTCTGATACTCAAGTACAAGTTGATCATAAAGATGGACGAAAAGATGATTTAATGGTAATGAATACAATTACACAACGGTTAGAGGATTTTCAACCATTAAGTAAAGCAGCAAATTACGCAAAGCGACAGGCTTGCAAAGAATGCGTTGAAACAGGTAAAAAATTTGATGCAGCACAATTGGGGTATACTGTTTCTTTTATTGAAGATTCTTTAGAGTATGAAACACCGCTTGGTTGTAAAGGTTATTTCTGGTTTGATCCAATTCAATTGCTTTTCGACAAAAATTAAAATTTTAAGATTTCTATTTTCTATAGTAAAATAGCAATAGGCTCAAGCGAAAGTTCAGAAAAAATTTTTATTTTTAGAAATTTAAAACACCCTAAAAAGTCCCGACAAGAATAAAAAAGTCTATGAATTATATAGGTTCAAAATTAAAGTTCCTATCTTTTATTAATATTAAAAACAGTGGGAGGAGCTACGCTCTCTGGTTTATCAGATAAAACATTTTGTGACTTTTTTGCCGGTACCCCTTGCTTTTGCAGCTTCGGGCAAAAGTGGAGTTGTAGGGAGATTCTTTAAAGAGAGTGTGAAATCAGCCTTTGCCTAAATGTTCCTTGCGCTTACTTCGTGTGCTTATACGTAGTATAAGCAAAAGCGAGGAACATGAAGATGAAGTTTTTCTGGCAAGAAAAACCCTGGCTCAGTCCAAGGGGTAATTAGAATTAGTAATGATCTCGAATATTAGAGTTATGTATTAAATAAAAACTATATAGAAAATTCATTCTCGGATAAAAAGGATGACCTATTCTCTGATAAAGAGAATGATTTATTTGTTTGTCTAGAGGCGTTTGCCTTAAAAGATTCCTCGCACCAAGGTTCCCGAGTTTTACGAAATAAAACAAGAAACCTTAGTACTGATGTAGCAGGCTTAGCCGAGAAGCAAGGATCTTACCAAGAAGTTTCGTTAATTTCTACAACCTCGTTAACTTCGTTAGGTAACCAGGTTATTGAAAATCAATCTATTACAAATGAAATAAATCACGATATATTTTCACGAAAGAAAACAGCCTTTGACCTAGCTCATTTCGTTGTGCAAGAGCAGAAGGAAGGCTCGCTCACTCCGTTTAGCGAAGCGGAAGGGGAAAAATATATTGAAAAGTTAAATAATTTGGTAGCGAAGCAAAAATTAATTTCAGATGGCTTTATATATAAAAATTATTGTCTTGGTTTTCTTTTTAAGAAAACTTGAGTCGATAGCCTCTTAGGAGTGGTTCTGAAACACAATATTTTACAGATGAAAATGGTTTTTTTCTAAAAAAACCTTTGCTTTTTGCTTCTGCCCGTGGCTTACCTATTATGGAGGTTAGCAAAAGTTAACTACGTTAACTTTTGGTAAAAAACTTAAGGCTTAAGTAAAAGCCTATAAGCCTATTATCTAGGCTGAAGTTTTGAACAAAACCCGATTAGGACGAAGTCTTTTAGTGCAGCGTTAGTAAAGGCTAATTGCTAATTAAGGAAATGCTGTAAAGCGCTTCTGTCAGTAATAGCTTTCTATTACTGACAGAATACTGCCAGAAGTTTGAGAGTTGACAAAAGAAAAATTTCATTATTATAATTACTAGTATGCGGGTATTGCATAGTGGTAGTGTCTCAGTCTTCCAAACTGAAGGTGCGGGTTCGATTCCCGCTACCCGCCAAATATATTAAAAATAAAAAGCTGATTTTAATTTTCAACCTTTGCCAGGCACTTTTGCAGCTTATATAAAGTAAAAGGGTTTTTAACTTGGTTTTTCTTTTAACTTTTGCTTTTTTTGTTTTACCTTGTAAAACAAAAAAAGCAAGGGTACGAAGTATTTTACCCGTTGGCCTGCGCCTTTGCCTTGCTTCGCTAGGGCAAACGCCAAGGGGAGCGAGAAACTTAGAAAAACTTAATACGAAGTATTTTAAAGCCCAAAGGCTTCTACCTTACAAAAGTTTACGAAGTTAATACTGACCCCTTTGGTTTTCAACGGCTTAAAAACTTGAAGCCTTAGTAAAAACAAAAAAAGCAATGTGTTTTTAACTTGTTAAAAACTTTATTTGTTTGGCGTCGCCAGCAGAGCGCGCCGAGCGAGAAAAACGAAATTTAGAAAACTAATAAAAAAAATGAGTTGATTCTTTGTTAAAAATATTGGTATTCTAAATAGAGGTCGTTTTAAAAAATAACTCATCGAGCTTTAAGCTCGATAAACCCCTCATTGTTGGTAGTTGGTTTTGAATGCATTCAAAACTTGGTTTCTTTAGTAAGAAACTCTGTCTTAAGAAACTTCGTTTTAAGAGGCTTTTTAACTTGGTTTTTAACGTGTTAAAAACTTGAAGCCCTTTATGGCTTCTCATTAAAAAGTTAAGCCTATGAAATAGCCTTTGCCCGGGGGCTGCAGGCCAACGGGGCTTTTACTATAGCCTCAAGTTTTCTTAAAAAGAAAACCAAGTTTTTATCGTTATAAAAACCAAAGGAAAACCTTAGTACAGTACCGATTTTTAATTTTTCTTTTTTTAACTTCTAGTTAAAGAAGTGTACTTGTACTTACTCTGTCGTTGATTCTTGGGATTTGACCAGACGAAGTAAAAACTTTCTGTTTTTTACAAGTTAGGCCCTTTGCTTTTGCAGCTTCAGGGTTTTTCTTGCAAAGAAAAACCCTGAAGCTGCAAAATCCAACTAAGCCTAATTCGTTTTTAGTAATTTAAAAACTAAAATATCAAATAAAAATTAAATAATTTACGCAGCTCTAAACGGGCTTTTGAGTAAGGTTTCTTTTATCAAAGAAACCTAATAAAAGACTTTGTCTTAAGATACTACGTATCAAGTTTTCTTTCCAAGAAAACCAAGTTTTTTTTTAGAAACCCGTCTGTTTTGAGCATAATCATTTATTAAAAATAATTATTTTTATGGCACGTGAAAAATTTGAACGAAAAAAACCTCATGTTAATATTGGTACTATAGGTCACGTTGACCACGGAAAAACAACATTAACAGCAGCAATTACAATGGCTTTAGCCGCAAAAAGTGGGAAAAAAGGAAAAAAATATGATGATATTGATTCTGCGCCAGAAGAAAAAGCTCGAGGCATTACTATAAACACAGCACATGTAGAATATGAAACTGATAATCGGCATTATGCCCATGTAGATTGTCCAGGACACGCCGATTATGTAAAAAATATGATCACAGGTGCTGCACAAATGGACGGTGCGATTTTAGTTGTTTCAGGTGCAGATGGCCCTATGCCGCAAACAAAAGAACACATTTTATTAGCAAAACAAGTGGGAGTACCTAATGTTGTTGTTTTTTTAAATAAAGAAGATCAAGTTGATGACCAAGAACTTTTAGAACTTGTTGAGCTTGAAGTTCGTGAAACTTTAGATAGTTATGAATTTCCGGGAGAGGAAATTCCTATTGTTGCAGGATCAGCTCTTTTAGCTTTAGAAGCGTTAAGTGAGAATCCTGAAATTAAAGAAGGAGAAAACGATTGGGTTGATAAAATTTTCAAGCTTATGGAGCAAGTAGATAGTTATATTCCAACTCCGCAAAGAGATACTGAAAAAGCATTCTTAATGGCAGTTGAAGATGTTTTTTCTATTACAGGGCGAGGCACTGTTGCTACTGGACGTGTAGAACGAGGTTCAGTAAAAATTGGGGAAACTATTGAAATTATTGGTTTACGCGATACTCGTACTACTACGGTAACTGGGTTAGAAATGTTTCAAAAAACCTTAGATGAAAGCGTTGCTGGTGATAATGTAGGTGTTTTGCTTCGTGGGATTCAAAAAACGGATATCGAGCGTGGAATGGTACTCGCTAAACCTGGTACGATTAAACCTCATACACACTTTGAATCACAAGTTTATGTATTAACTCGTGAAGAAGGTGGTCGTCATACTCCGTTTTTTCCTGGGTATCGTCCCCAATTTTATGTTCGTACTACTGATGTTACTGGAGCAATTGAGTCTTTTCGCGCTGATGACGAAAGTGCAACTCAAATGGTAATGCCTGGTGATCGAATTAAAATGATTGTTAAATTGATTCAACCTATTGCTATCGAAAAAGGGATGAGATTCGCTATACGTGAAGGTGGAAGAACTGTTGGTGCTGGTGTTGTTTCTTTAATTTTAGATGAAGAAAAAAAATAACTACTTTTTTGTGAGTACTCTGTTACCACTTTTTTGCCTACACATTTTTGCCTAAATGTGCCTATTCCGAAGGCCTAGGGTTTTTAACGGGTTAAAACCTTACTGAGAGGCTCTGCCTCAAGTTTTTAATAAAATTAAAAACCAAAGGGTAAGGTCGAGTTTAACTTTTCCCTAGGTGGAAAAGTGAATACCAGTGGGTAAAGACTGAACCTTTAGGGTTTTAAACTCGTTTAACTCCATTAACTTTTGCTTGCGGCTAAAATCAAAGGTTTTTGGAAGTTCTGGCGGCTTTGCTTTTCCTGCGTGGTCTTTAACCGGTGAAAAACTTAATTTTTGACTTTGCTTCGCTCAGGCGAAAAGCAAAGGTTTTTAACGCCCTAAAAACTTGGTTTTTCTAAGTTTCTCGCTCCCCTTGGCGTTTGCCCTAGCGAAGCAAGGCAAAAGCTCCGAAAGAAACCAAGTTTTGAACTTGTTCAAAACCTTTTGCCTTTGCCCCAGGCGCAGGGTTTTGAACGCGTTCAAAACTGGGTTTTTCTCAAGAAAAACCTTACCAAGGGGTAAAATACTTCATATTAAGTTTTGAACGCGTTCAAAACCCTGCGGCTACAAGCAAAGGTTAAAAGAAAAACTTGGTTTATCTGAAAGATAAACGAGAGGCGATAGTAAAAGCCCTAAATGTTACTCTGTAACATAAAGTTTCACTTTGCAAAATGAAACCTTTGGGTTGGTTTCTTTAGTAAGGTTTTCTGAAGAAAACCAAGTTTTGAACAACTTCAAAACCCTCTGCCTTGCTTCGCTAGGGCCTCGGCCAGCGAGAACCTTAGTAAAGTTTTTCTTCTAGAAAAACCCTGCGCCCAACAGTTTTTTTTTAAAAAAACTTGATGTTACGGAGTAACATTTAGGTCAAGGCTAG